TCGAAGTATATACTTTATTTGATACAAACTCTTTTTTTTTGAGGATCCACTGTAATAATGAGAAAGATTTCTGCATATCCGACCAAATCGATTGAGAATATCAGAATCTGATAACTCGGCCCGAATCGGCTTACTAATGGGATGTCCCGAAACGGTACAAAATTTCGCTTTCGCCAATGATCCAATCATTGGAATAATTGGGACTAGGGTTTCAAACTTCTTCCTAGGATTCTCCATTAGAAATGCATTTTCTAGCATTTGAGTCCTTACCACTGAAGGATTTCGCCGTACACTTGAAAGATAACTCAGAAACTCAAAGGAATGATTCGAAAATGGGTTTAGATGGATTCTATCTGCTTGAGACCATAAGTAAAAATGACATTGCCATAAAATGACAATGTAATTTTTCCATTTATTCATCAGAAAAAAACTTCCCCTTGAAGCCAGAATGGCTTTTCCTTGATATCTAACATAATGCATGAAAGGATCCTTGAACAACCATAGAATATTCTGGAAATCCTTATGAAACACTCCTAGAGGATGTTCCATTTTTCCATAGAAAAATGTTCGCTCAAGAAGGTTTCCAAAAGATGTTGATCGTAAATACAAAGATTGTTTACGGAGAAACATGAATAGGGATTCCCATTCATATACATGAGAATTATAGAGGAACAAGAAGAATCTTTGATTCTCTTTTGAAAAAAACGAGATGGATTTCTTTTTTTGAGTAATCAAACTAGCCCAATTACGAGACTCGTAGAGAAAGAGTCGGAATAAATGGAAAGAGGGGGCATCTTGTATCCAAGAGCGGAGATTTTGAACCAAGATTTCCAGATGAATGGGGTAGGGTATTAATATCTCTGACACATTATTTAAATGGGAGAATTTATCCTCTAAAAAGGAAAATGTTGAATGAATTGATCGTAACTTCTGATATTTTTGTAGATCTTTCCCTTCTTGAGAAGACACTAATCTCAATGAGAATTTCATTTCCAAAATAACTGAAAATCCGGCGGATACCATTTGATAATAAATTTTCTTTTTATTAAACGCATTAGCCAAAAGAATCACCCACTTCTGTTGATACATTCGAGTAATTAAACGTTTCACAAGCAGTGAACTGGATTTATTGTCATAACCTAAATTTTCCACGGGTTCGTAAGGACTGGATCCTTTAAAACCATGATCATGAGCAAGTGCATAAAGAGACTCCTGAAAAAGAAGTGGATAGAGGAAGTCTTGTTGCTGCAATCTATCCATTTCTAAATATCCTTGTAATTCCTCCATTTGAAATTCGCTTTGAAACAAAGGCAAAAGGTTTATTGGGTTAGCAAATGATACATAGTACGATACAGTCAAAACAGGGTATATAGTAAGAAAATAAAAAAAAAATACCTCGGTAACAACAGATAAGCGAATCAATGGATTCTCTCTTTTTCCATCCAAGTGGTTTAGGTTCGTTATAGAATAACGAGATGGTTCGAAATCCTTTATTCTTGCAACTCGATCGCTCTTTTGACTTTGGAAAAAGTTCTTTTTATCAATAGACCGTTTCTGATACACATGAGTCTCCACTCCATACAGAATCTAATTCTAATGGAGGTAAAAATAGTTAGGATTCATAAAAAAAAAAAATAGGTAATCCACTTATGGGAAAACCTTTTCCCGCACCAGGCACTAATCCATTTTTAACATCTAATTAGATTGGGTAATAATTCGAATTCAGAAACGAAGCTCGTTACTTTTTGCTTCCCTATAATTGGAACCAGAGGGCTCTATCCATTTATTCAATCGACCCAACCGTGAATTTCGTTTGTCCCGCTCCAAGAATCATACAAAAATTGTATTTTGTACCAAGCCATTAAGGATCAAATAATCTCAGAGTTTTAGATTGATACGACATGCTGCTTTTTCCACTCACCCCCTTTCAGGATCAGTCGTGGTCTTACAAACTCTACCAATGGTATGTATGAATCCGTTGCTTCATCCAAATGTGTAAAAGATTCTAGGCGCACTTAAAAGCCGAGTACTCTACCGTTGAGTTAGCAACCCGAATAAGGGAATTCGGGTCTGTAGATACGAGCGCAATCAAACAAAAGAATAAAGAGATTGGATTGAACGACCCTATCAACAACCAACAAAATGGAACTAACAACCAAATCTAAAAAAAAGAATTTTCTGGTCGATTCGAAACCAAAAACTGAACAAATCAAATGAAAATCGAATAAATTACCCGGTAAATCTAGAAACTAGCTAGATCTCTTTCCGTTTCAGAGGAGACCTTTTGTTCCACATCGAATCCAAGGAGCACATCATTTGCACGAAGACAAGTAAAAACCAAATAGAATTGAATCCTAGATCTATTTATTTTAGATAGGATCTAATCCTATTTGATTACTACACTATTGTCAACATGACACTCTGAAGGTGTCAACCACCCAACTTTCCAAATGGAAAACATATCCCTATAATAGACCAGGGGGATCTTGCCATGGAGGCA